CGGAGAAAGAGGTAAGCGACCAACAGTACAGCTAGTAAGGCAGGTAGATCACAAGAAGGTCATAGCTCAACGAAGAAGTAGCTCCTTGGGTCACGAACTCCTGATAGCAGCAGAAAACACATTCTAGCTTGCTTAACAAAAGAAACGATTCCTTGAATGAAGGGCTTCCCAAGAACGAAGTACTGATCAAACTGGAGCTCCTTAAGGAAAAAGAGGTTCAAATGCATGTACCACCCAATTATGGGCTGAAGCCGGCAGCAGCTAAAACAGAATCCATACTGCCTAAGGATGCGGGCACCCGCGGGGCTAACCGGGTCTCTTCCATAATCAACTCAGCTAAAGCAGCATCAACTGTCGGAAGGGGAGATCGATGAAGCGGAGAACCCTATCATAGCATAGGTCCTATGCCTTAGTTGGAAGCTAAACCAAAGCCAAGCTTGTAAGCTCGTAGAGAAAGCTATTGTGCACCCTCTCGTTCGAACATCTTAGGGTTCACTTCAAGCCGTGGCTTGCTTTCTCGGTATCGTAAGTCTAAACTCTTTATTTAAGCCAGATAACTAATAGATAGAGATATAGCTCAGTAAACACTGGAATCACTATCGCCTTCGGCTTAAACACGGCTACGCTTCGCTCTATCGCTAGTGAAAGAAGATAGCAATTTCTGGTCACTTTCAGTCTAACCCGGATTTACTTAGTTAGTCGGGACTTGCTTCTTAGCGTGTAGTGGATCCACCAGGCTAGCTTTCCTGTAGTAGAGCGCGGGGAGAGTTACCATCAGGGCCTTGAATAGTTTCTGAGGATCTTGAATTATACAGTGCCCTAAGATCCCAATCCTCAAGCGAATGGCTTTTACTCAACCTCAATTCATTCAGTTAGGGCCCCTTGGTGTATTAAACCACCAAATAATGGTAGCTGGGTTTGTAGGAAACTTTTTCAGGTGAGAGAGTTGGCTATAAGATATATTATACATAAAGTTGGCAATGAAACCAATACATCTAATCTCTCTGGTATGACTCTTGGCTGCCTATGGGTTCTATAGTGGAAAGTTATGTATGGTGAGCAGATCATGGGGGAGTCTTTTGTTCCCCTAAATAAATGTAAAAGTTGCAGACATACTTTAGAATTCCGGAGGGTCCCCCCCTACAGCTGCAAATCAAGATCCGCAAGAAATTGGGGAGTGTATCAGAGCCATAAGGCCCTTGAACAGTGAGCAATAAGATAGAGTTATATGGATGCCTGATCACTCAGTTTTCCATAAAAAACGCCTGGAGGTTAATCAGACATAAAAGAGCTACTATGCCTTGGTTTAATTAAAACCGGAGATCTTTTTAAGAAGGAACTCAGTCGTGGACTGATTCCGACCCTTTACCAGAAGAAAACGGAGGAGCGGTATGGTTTCTATTAGAAAGGCTATTTCTTGAGTATCCAGAATAGTCTGTAGCGAAAAGCCTGCCTCATAGGCAAGGCAGGAGCTAGAAGCAACTCGCCAGACTCGAACTGGCACGGCTCGCATCAAGCCTATTCTTCCCTCAATAGAGTTGCTTTTGTTACGCAGTTCGAAAGCCTAAGCCTTTTGACATCTGCGGGCCCGCCGGCTAAACGAAAAGAGTCCTCTTTCCGGACTCCCCCTAGACCTCTGTCTGGCCTAGGGGACATCTCTAAGCTCTAGAGCTCCTGTCTCCTCACTAAAAGCGTAACCGGCACCAATCTCCCTTTCATCTTGGGGGCGACTCTATACCTTCCCGGCGCATCGTTACGTGCCCTCATTCACCTTCTGTAAGGCAAGATTCCTAATGGTGGGGGAGCCCTCTAAACCCACTTTCCCCCTCCCCCCCGCTTAGCGGGGGGCCTCGCTGTCGCCTTTGGCTCGAGCTACTTTAGCTTTCCGGTAACAGATAGCTTGCTGCCCAAGTCTACCTCCCAAAAGCGAGCCATATCGTAAAAAAACCAATCACCTCTAACACTTACAAAGACCTCTGAAGCGATCTTCTTATAGTAAGTAAGTTTAGATTAAGCCAACCTGCTAATCCCTAGATCTAGAGCTAGAGAAAGAAAAAGCAAGGCAACTTCCGTGACGAGTCAATTCGGATTGGAGTCTAGATCTTGGTGGGAAGTCCAATATCCAGTCATTTTGAGATGTAGGAAATGTCGCGCCATAAACTGAAAGGATATAATATAAGGTGTATCCTATAATAGCCAAAGCAATCCATGATGTGACAAAGTGGATAGAGCTTTGAAGAAAGATAACACCGATGCTATACTATACATTGATCTTACCGCAACGCCCCTCCTTGCTTGCCTAAGAGTTCTTGCTTCAAGTTCACTTGCCTTGCTTCTTTCTTCCTTGGATGCTGTTGCATCATTAGATAGGACTTTCTTTGATCGTTCGCGCACAAGAAGTCCGTAAGGTTGAAAAGGGATTTGTTTTTAACTCTAGCTCTGACTGGATTCCTCCTTTTCTTTCAACAAGTTCTTTCAGAATCTGTTGATATGAGATTCAACCGATAGCGGATTAATAAAGTGCAGTCGATGTGACACAATACAACGACAAGCGGCTCTAATCTCACGGGTAGGTACTTAACTGGAGAGAGGGATCCGCGCTAGCCTATTTCGCGTTGGGAAACTCTACCGAAGTGTATGTGTTAAGGATATAGTCATTTCACCGATACGGATAACCGACTTGAGGAGGAAGACCCCTTTCATTTTTGAAGTACCTAGGGGTACTAATACTAAACAAAGGCAAGTTGGGAAGGATGTTTTTCCATTACCAAAGAGCCACAAAGGCGGATTAATAGCCGTCGGAATCCAACAAAGCAGTGTAGGATTAGGATAAATAGCTCCTAAATCCACTAACCCAGGAAGAATGCCATCAACTCCCTCCATCCAACAGCCGGTAAGCAAGGAATATTCCCAGTCAAACTGCTATTACCTGCTCGTCTATCCTCCAGGACAATAAGTATTTTCCCATCAACAGCCAATACAAAAAATTTCCATGATAGCCGAGGCTGCTAACAACCGAAAGAGGGACTGATAGGAGTTTGTTGCCGAAACCGTCTCGCTACCACAGGTTTCCCTTACCTACCGGAATGAAATACAGGAATTAGAACCAGAAACTGCCGGGATGAACAGATGGAGGTATTCACCCAATAGTAGCTACCCCACCACTGGGTATTGTTCCCCTACAACGCAGTGGTTAAGTTCTTTCTTTCCCCGATCTACTAGCTACACAGGGATTCACCAAATAAGAGCTACACAGCTTCGTTGCCCTTATTGAATAGCCCTTGGTGCCTTAGGAATTTCGTATAGTATAGTATAAATCATCCGCATATCCTCGATACTCAATTTACTTTTACATCTCTCGTGCCACACAAACGGAATTTACTTCACTCGGTCAAAGAGAAATCCAATTCGAAATGAGCGCACCATGAAAACGTTCTAATCCAACTCTGTCTGCTCTAAAGCATCCAGGCCATAAGCCAAGCATTGAATTCTTACCCCTTGGCTAATCCAACTCTAAACCTAAACTTCGGATTCAATCCAGCCCCGCGCTCTACGACTTCGAAGTTAAATCATTCCTCATTCACTTACAGGCAAAAGGCGATAGGCGATCAGTAAATAGCCGAATTGGCATCGATTGAAGAAGAAATTAGTAGATGTCGGGGAATCGAAAAAGCACTTTGTAGCTCTTAATAAGAAGAAGAGGAGAACTTCGGGTAGGCAGGCAACTCACTAGGTATAGGTAGAGTCAAAGATTGTAGCAAGCAAGAGCACAATGTTGTTTTTTTTTTTTTTCTATTAGAAAAGATATTAGCAGAGGATTACCTTTTCTTTCAAATCCTAGGCTACGCACCTTGACCATCCTTCTACCTTTACCAACTACTAGCAATTACGACAACTGGTGAAATAGCTTCTTCTTTTCGGATTCATCTTCTTATGCTCCTAAAGAAAGAGAAGGGCTTTACTCCGAGTTGAAAGAAGAGTTTACATCTTCTATTTAAGAGACAGCAGGGAATGAATGAACTAGCAAAGGATGGCCTTGACAAATCCTCCTTAGCTCCTGTGGGAGTCGAACCCACTACATAGGTTTCTTCCTTGTTTTACCGACTAAGGAGCTTGAACCCCAACTTCAAAAGGCATTTTCGGGGACTAGCCTCCTTCTGCTCATACTACTTGTAAAGGAACTACGGATTCCGAGTGTAATGGCTTTGCTCGTTATTGGATTACTGAAATGAAATAGTGAATGCGAGAACCATTTGCGAGGGGCCCCCTCCCCACTTATCACGAAAGCAACCCAACCAAGGAGAACTCACCATGACAAAGGCCCGCCTTCCCTTTTTTATTCCTGGAAACTGTTTAAGATCGGTTTGAAGTAGGAACTACAGGAGCCCTTAGTTGACAAATCGGTAAGAATTCGTAGCAGCCGTTGATTCGGTCCAAATTCGAAAAAGAATCTTTGTAAAGTTCAAACCCTCTACGAATGTCTTCCAGATCTTCCAAGTGCATCCCCTTATCCTTGAATATGTTAGCCAGTTCCTTATAAATGTGCTCCTCATAAATTAAAGAAGTCTTAAATGAACGGCAGAAAACCGGATCGTTTTCTATGGCAGCTATACGCGCCGCAAAAGAAGGATGTTCCTCCTGTGATGGGTCTGCCGGAATAATAGGGGCTCCGCCGGTTCCCGGCGGTGGATTGAGCCCGCCCCCCCCCGACGGGCCTAATTCTTTTGAATCCCGGCCCGGTTTTTCCCCACTAACCAATTACGTTACGACCACTTAACAAACTTGGTTGACGAACATGGTTTATGCGCCGCTAATGTAGCGGCTTGTCGAGCATTTGAAAAATTCACACCATCCATTTCAAATAGGACTTGTCCCGTGGACACACGAGCAATCCAACCCGTAGGATTTCCCTTTCCTCTTCCCATTCTGACTTCTGTAGGTTTCCCGGTAATAGGGATATCCGCGAAAACTCTTACCCATATCTTACCATTTTTTCGGAATTGTCCGCTCATAGCACGATGGAAGTGTCCGATTATAGCCCGACGCGCTGCTTCAATGGCTCGATATGAAAGACGACCAGCTCTACAACTTTGAGTGCCATATCTTCCAAAACCTAGTTTTGTTCCGTCTGGTTCGCAACCCCTACTACATCTGCCTTTACGATATTTACTAAATTTCGTACGTTTCGGATATAGCACGTCCCTTTTTTTTTTTACTATATGAAATCCACACTTTGACACCTGAGATTCCGTAACGAGTAGATACTTCCGCGGAAGCATAATCGATTTTCTGGTTAAATACATTACGAGATGTTTTTCCATACTTTCCGCATTCAGTTCTAGCTATTTCTGCGCCTTCTGATCGACCTGAACAACATATACGGATCCCCTCAACCCCTTTTTTCATTACTAATGGAATATCCTTTACTATTCTACTAAAAATGGAACGAAATGATCTTGTTTTCTTTCTCAGTTGAAAAGAGATGTCTTGAGCAATCAAAGAAGCACTTTGATAAACAGATTTGATCTTGACCGACTCAATTAAGGTATTAGTGTTTGTTCTATTAGACAACAAAGATCGCATTTTTATAACTTCGTTCAAATAATAGTTGTACCCGTACGGAATTCTTCTGTTTCTCGGTATGATCTCTATCATCATCTCTATTCCCTTTATCCATTCTCCTATCCTACCTAGGTCTATGAATTTCTCTATCAATTCCATTACCTTATTCTTACCCATGAGGTTCCAACATTTGATCCTTAATTTGCCTAGGAGTTTTTCCCGGGCATCCTCCAAAATAATGGGATTATACATCCCAACTCTATCCCTTGGAAATAAAAAGGTAGCACCGAAGAAAGGAAAAAGCGAGATGGTGGTTTTTGTTGTTCCCGCGAAGCGAAGATCATTCGCCAAGCGAATGAAGTGGGTCAACCTCTTTTTGGCTTCGGCCAAACACTTTTTCTCGCTGGTCGAGCTTTCTACAAAAAAAGCGATGCGAGAACGTATTCTCTTATCTAAGCTTCTTCCCTGCGCATTCGCTCCCCCCATCGTAGATGGTTCAGCCACGCCCGGTGTCACGAAATGATTGAGAACTACGACGGGGTCGAAATGCATTTTGTTCTTTCTATTCAATAAGTATTGCATTACCGAATAATTCAAGGAGGGGCGCACTGCAGGGAGGGTCCTTTTAAATAGATGACCCGCCGGGCCGTCGGAGCGGGACTTCTTGGGGAAAAAGAACTTTAAAAACTTAGTTTTTCTGAAGGAGTCGTCATTTTCTATCAGGAACGCAATGTCATTTACAACCCCGGCGTATTTCGGATGCTTGAAGGCCCCGCTGACCCGAAGTGATTTAGAAAGATTCTTCTTTATCGATGGTGATCGGTCATGGTATCCATAGCGTTGCTTCTTTTTCGGCCAAATCCTAATTTCGTTTTGCTTCCCCCGGTCGTCGAGCCTGATCGGCTCGACTCTTTTCCCTGCCCTCCGGCCTCTCACTTCGTTTCGTTCTTCTTCTGTATTGTAGCTGGAATGAAGACACCCGATCGCCCCGACTTTCCCCAATGCCCACCACCGGTCCATCACCTTTCCGGGTCTGGATTTTTCGCGTCGTTTCAGTCGTCGTGGAAGAAAGAAATGAATGAATGTTCTTTTGGGAAAATGTATAAGAATACACCTACCGAGACGGAAGCCAAAGGTGAGTCTCGCAGGTGGACGTATCGAACCGAAATAAGATCTCAGATTTACATCTTTATACACTAATTTACCATAATAATAAATAGAGTCAATGGTGACTCCGCCGTGGGAATAGCCGCTTCTTTCTTGCTTGATAGAGGGGCTTCCATTCACCAACGCAGACAACTAGTGCTCTCCGAACCGTGCTGGATAGTCACCCATCACACGGCTCTCAAACCCAACCTGTGGTGAATCCCGGGAGACAAGGTCAAAGCGCTTGATCCTTTGCCCCATACTTTGAGATGCTTCTCCCCGCCGATCAAGCAGCGACGCTGCTCGTGATAGGCTTAGCTTTAAGCCGCTATCGTTCGGTTCGAATAAATAAGTCAAGTCCCCTCCGGTCGGTTCGCTCTGGTGGTCTTCCCTTATCTTCTCTAACGTTCAGAGTTGTTCTGGTTTAAAAAAGGAGCACCGGCCGAGCGCCCTGAATGAATAAGAAATGGACAGCAAAGGGAATCAATGATTCTTATTCAACCGAGTTGAAGTTAGCAACATGTCGATTACACACCGGAGGTTGGTAAGAACTGAGGGACAATGCCCCCCTAACCTAAGTGGGCCTACCAGCGAAACAACAGGTACTGGATCGGGGGTGGGGGGTTGGTTTCGTGCAAGGCCTTCGCAGCAGGAAGAGGCAGTTGTCATTTGAAAGGAAAGGCCCTTTGTATAGGGTTCCAAACCTGCGCACCCTGATTCCAAATTTCTATGTTATTAGTAAAGCCTAAACTTATTGAAAACTAAAGCGCTAACGCTATAATAATTATAAAAATAGCAACCTTTCGCCTTATAAAACAAAACAAGTTTACTTACTAAAAAAAAAAGAAAGCGGCAACAAGCACCTTCTTTCTCACTTTCTCAAAGTCAAGTTTCTTGCTTTAGAAAGATTGCAGCGTTAGCGCTTCTTGACTAATAACATCATAGAAAGAGTCAAGGCTCCTCTCCTTTTCTACGAATCTACAACTCTCTTTACTGAGCGAGACTCCATCCATACCCCTACTAGTGGTTTTATTGAACATTTTCCATTTTATCATTTGTTTGACAGCCTAAACTAAACTAGGCTCCATTTTAGATAGGTTTTCGGTCTTAATAAAAAAAAGGTCAGGGGCGCGTCGGAACGGTCGGTGGCTGCTTAGTCTCATCCGAGAGTCTAATCTCTTTGTACTTCTTTTTTATTTTATTTTCAAATAAAAAAGAAGGGGGTCGATTTAGGCTCCTTCCCTTCCACTGCATAGCTGCGCTAGCAGGTACTATGAGCCCTCTGTCCCACGCATCTAACCAGCTCGCGTGGTTCACCGGTTCCACCGAAAACTCTCATTTGTTGAAGCGGAGCATAGTGCGCTTTAGGCGCCGAGCGAGAAACGTCTCTTTCTTCTTTCGTTTCGGTTTATTCACTGATCTGAAACTTAGCACTAGTTTTCTTATTGATTCCAGGGGCGGCGGCTTTCTTGAATGAAGTCTATCCGAACCGAATTAGCACTTCTCAGATCAGGCTAGGCCTCTCCAGCGGAGCTGGGCGCGGGGCCCTGGATGCGCTAGTGATCGGCACATAGGGGGTGGTAGCCCGGCTTTCTCGGCCTGGTATCCCGCACCTCGCGTTCATGATATCCACATTCAACTGCGCCCCGGAGACACGGTCGAAGCACGCCCGCCCAGTGTGCTTCTTTCACGACATGCTCTGGTCCCGGGTGTCTTCAAGTGGTCTTCTAGCGTTAGAAGAAGTCGTGTCCGTCCGGGACATCTGCAACGTCCTCCCTTTTTTATTCAACATATATATAGGACAAACTGAAGGAAAAGACTGACCCATTCGGTGACTTTCGCGGTCGCCCTCACTGAACCGACTTGAATCTGAACTACGATTCAGATCGAGTCTTACCGAAATCGGATTTCCTTTTCGTGCCATATGCGCTTAGACTTTCTTTATTCCCCTTTTTTCTTCCCGGTTTAATATTTGTTCTCGAAAGTCTTCGTTTCCGTGTAGAAGCAAACTCTTCAAATTGTTGACCAACCTTTCCTTCCATGATAGAGGCAAGAACACTCTCAGGCCAGGCCTTACTCTAACCAACCTCACACCACTCCATCTTTTACACCGATGTATCGTACTCTCTCGACCAGGTCATCATAAGAAAATACTGCGGAATCTTTCCGAAGTGAGAGAAGGAGGGAAGGCGCGCTACAACTAACATAACAGCCAGCTGAAAAACGCTAGCTAGCTAGGCTAGCGCGCAATGGCTTTCTCTGAGAGGGGCTCGCTTCTTCAAGCCCCGCCCAACCTATACAAGGTGCTGCTCGCTTTCTCTCAGCCACCGGTGGCTTATGTAGTGGTCGGCATTCCTACGTGCTCCTCTTTGCCCCCTACTTAAGAATCCAAAGGTCACCTTTGGCTGTAGTCTTGACGCTTTGGTTACGAAAGTCGTCGGGGTCTAGGTTTATGGATGGATTTAGTCAGCGAAAGTCCCTCAAACTCAATCAATATCAACAACATGTCGTGACCGGTTAGGCTTGGTTGATTTTGTCAGAAAAGAAAGTAGGTTTCGGGGGTGGGTTCATTGATTAGTACACCTCCGGTGCTGATAAGGTCGGGACCGTGGTCGTCCGTCTCCGGTTTGCCGGCCGATAAGATCTCTGAGATTGACCAGCCAGCTGGGTTGGTTTGGCTATTCCTTTCTATTGAAAAGAAGGAGTCAGCTGTCTGCGCGAGTCATCTTCTTCTAGGCTCCGCTGGACGACACGGCATTCTCGTTTAAATAGAGGCCGGCCGCACTTGTGATGGTTCCCAAAGATCCAATATATATATGACCACTTAGGTCTACGTTGCCACGATATTGTTCTATGGAAGCGGGCGGGCTGTTAGAAGTTCGGCCCGGTTTTTTTTGTGTCGTAGGGGAGGGATTGACCTTTTTAACGCATATTCAGTCGTACCGGCATGGCCCCACTGATTTGTTTTCGATCGGAGCATCAAGCAGCGCAACCCGGTTCTACTTGACTAAGCCCCGTGCTCGTCCAAGGAGGGAGTTTGCTTTACCCAACTCCCTTTTTGATAACAAGGCAGAAACCCCCGACATTAGTTTCGAATGAAGAATAAAGAGTGCCCTGCCCCAGCAAGCACCTACTCCTATCAAAATGAAAAGCGTGACTTTACTAAACAAGCAAGAAAGGCTCTTTACTAATAACATAGAATCCCGCTTGTTGCTTTCTCCGCATGCTTGAGCGCATTAATAGAATACATATATATATATAAAATAAAAGGCTTTACTTGAGTTTTCAATAA